TTCATTACCGGTGGGTCCTTCTTCACCTAATTCTTTCCATTCTAACAATGAAGAATCCGTAATAAGTCGCAAATCCGGATCGGCTAATTGTTCTCTAATAGCACTTGCTCCAGTAGATATTTCTCGATTTCGAAATGTATCGAAGCCTTGGGTAGTAAAAAAAAGTGGGATACTGTATTTCCATGATTGAATTTCATATTCGAATGAACCTCGTAATCGTAAGAAAGTAGGTTTTTTAACTACGGGCCTAGCAAAAGAAAAATTGGGATAGGTTCCTATAGGATTTCCCCCCTTCCAAACCGGACGTGAAGGTTTCCCCTCATCCGGCTCAAGTAGTTACACAAAAAAAGATAAAGAGAGGGTTTCTCGCTTTCCCATTTTTTCTATAAAAGCCCCAAAAGATCTACTCCTTACTCAAGTTCCCAGCGAGGACCAACCAACATTTCATTGATTCATTCTTCCTTTTAGTTAGATCTTTGTCTTTTATTTATATTTTCTGAATTCCTTATTTCTCAATTACATTACGACATAAATGAAATTTTGAATTCTTGAGTAGTCTACCTCCCTTCGAATGAGGAATCCCCTTCTTAAAAGAATACCTTAGAACCCATAAGGAATTTATTTGTCTATATATCGTTCCATCCGATCTTTTAGGTCCCTACTTCACCTCGACGGTTATGTCATGTTAAAGCCTATATGCGATGTATAGACTCCCGTAACCATGCCATAGCCATATTTGTTTACTTGAACATAATTTCTTTCTAAAATAAATGGAATGGTTAATTCCACGAAGGAAATCTTTTTAACGAGGTACAACTAGCAATTCCTATTTATCTGTTACGAAATCGACCATAGATCAACCCCCCTTCTCTTTGGAGTATTGAATACACCCATAATTCTGAGCTTCATGTTACTCCTACTAAGTACTAAGAGACATGTCAGAGCCAGGGCATCCCAATCGGATTGAAGGGGATGACAGTTTCTCATTCCGAATCTGTAAAATACAAATTTCGATCAAATCACACATCGCAATATACAAGGCCCTCTAATTCTTTAAGAGGTTTATCTAAAAGATTCGCGATATAACTAGGAAGACGCTTCAAATACCACACATGAGTTACTGGACACGCGAGTTTGATGTATCCCATTTGATATCTTCGTACCCGAGAATCAACAAATTCGACTCCGCATTGTTCACAAAATTTCTGGTCTTCTTTTTCATCTCCGATTACTCGATAATTTCCACAAGCACAAATGCCACTTTTTATGGGCCCAAAAATTCTTTCACAAAACAACCCATCTTTTTCCGGTTTATTAGTTTTGTAATGAAAAGTATAAGGTTTTGTCACCTCTCCAACCATCTCTCCATTAGGTAAAATTTTATTGGCCCAAGCAATTATTTGTTGAGGAGAAACTAATCCAATTCGAAGTTGTTGATGTTTATATCGGTCGATCATAGAAGAAAAATTCGGATTCATTCCGGTCAAGCTTCCTTCCTATTAATCTGGAAGTTCTTCTCAGATACAAGGAAATGATTCAGTTCCAGAGCCAAAGATCGTAGTTCTCGAACGAGCAATCGAAAAGATTCGGGAGCATCCTCGGGGTTAGATATTGTTCCTCCAATGATCGTAGTACCAAGTACTTCCTGACGGGCTCTAATATGATCAGATTTATAAGTAAGCATCTCTTGTAAAATATGAGCAACACCAAAACCCTCTAGAGCCCAAACTTCCATTTCTCCTACCCGTTGTCCCCCTTGCTTGGCCCTTCCTCTAAGGGGTTGTTGTGTAACAAGTGCGTAATGTCCGCTGGAGCGTCCATGAATTTTATCATCAACTTGATGAATTAATTTCAGGATATAGGACTTTCCTATTATAACAGGTTGTTCAAAAGGATCTCCCGTTCTTCCATCAAAGATTCTGCTTTTTCCCGGATACTCGGGTTCAAATACCCATGGATTCGCTGTTTGCTTACTGGCTTCATATAATTCAGAAAACACTAGTTTTCTCGAAGCCTCTTGCTCATATCTCTCATCAAAGGGTGATATTCGATAATGCCTGTCTAGGATATCCCCTGCTAACCCGAGCGAGCATTCAAATATCTGTCCTACATTCATTCGTGAAGGTACTCCTAATGGGTTGAAGACCATATCAACGGGTGTTCCATCTTGCAAATAAGGCATATCTTGTCTAGGCAAAATTTTTGAAATGATACCTTTATTCCCATGTCTTCCGGCTACTTTATCACCTACTTTTATTTCGCGTTTCTGTGAAATATATACACGAATCGTTTCTGGATTATAACTGGAACCCCCCTTTTTATGGATCCATCTCACATCAATAACCCGGCCTCTGCCACCTATAGGTAGTTTTAAACAAGTTTCTTTTGTAGTGGATACCTGAATGCCGAGTATGGCTCGTAATAATCTATCTTCCGGGGCATATGATGATTCTTTCGCTACCTGTGGCGTTAATTTACCTACTAAAATATCACCCGTTTC